TCTCCGATAGCATGCAGCCGATAATAGAGAAAGATATCTAGAAAGTGTGAAGTGAGGACTAAATGTTTATCACTTGTTTATCTCCGCCTACGACTACATGCTACCAGTCGGCTTCAAAAAACGTATTTTGATCCCACCTTATTTAGGGAACTTTTACTAGTAAGGTTTTACACTGGGCTTGCTTCAACTTTGCGATCTCTAAGGTCCGTCGTACTGCCAGGAGGATCTTTATTCATAAATATCTATTGACATCATAGCCCTTCCCAATCAAATAAAGAAGTATGCAATCATTTCTTCCAACCCCTATATTCCTTATTTCATTTAGGGAATCAGATTCGGATCAAAGACTCAGCTAAAATTCTAGGAGATACTTAGAGATAGATATGGGGAATTGTCGTATATATGTGGTCGTTTTTTTTTTTTTTTCTTTTGGCTAAGAAGCCCGTAGGTTGTACGCCAGCCATACGTAGCTTGAACTGTGATGGCCACAATGCTTAGCTATTGCCGACCCCCAAAACCAGACAGAGTAGGGAGTCCAGAATCCGGTAAGTCACTTCCCTGTCTTGAGTTCCCTGTAACAAACAAACAGGACTTTACGACACCAAGACACAAACGACTAGTGCTGCCCTTCTCCTGTCCCTGGACCAGATGCCCGACTGGCTTTGACTCAAGTTTCACCGTTGACTTACTGCACTACCCAAACCGTTCTTCTCTTCCCTTGTTTTCTTTTATTTGTTGAGAGGCTCGGTACAGATAAGGCTTAAGGGAAAGACCTGTTAGGTATAACTAATAGTCTTAGAGATTGTGTCTATCGAATAGAATGGGAAAATGGGACTTTCAATGACCTTTCTCAAACCTGTCTGCTCTACTGGCTGTAATGCTATTAAACCTGCCCTCGCTCCTTACGTCACGCTTTACTGGCTACCGTAAGAGCACAGAAAGACTTATTCGCCTTAAAGGCTAGGCCTACCTTCTATACTATAGGCTTAAGGCAAGGTATGAGTTTCTCTGCGACTTTGACTAGTCTACCCGAAAGCAGATCAAGAAATCCAAAAGCATTGCTCGCCGAAAAATCTTTCTTTTTTAAAACGAGTGAAAGAGAGTCTCAGACGTAAAGAAGACTGAAAGAAAAGGCGCCTAAAAGCCTCTCGCGATCTACCGCTTCTTAGCCTATCTCGGTAATGGCCCTACCCCCTTTCTCTTCCTTGGGCTTTGGTCTCCTTTGGCTTCGGGCTTCTGTTCATGCTCATCCTCAGCCTCCGGTAGGCTGATGGGCATTGAACCCGACTCTGTAGACCTTTGGTCTTCTACGACCTCTCCTATAGAAATTTTTAACACGAATGAGGGGCTAGCTTTCCTGCTTCTGTGCTTGCTATTAAGAATATGGCATACCAACGATTAACTTACTTACTGGAATGATGGAAAGGAAATGGGATCGACAAAAGAGAGATCCATTTTCTAGGAAAAAAGCAAGGTGGGATTTTCTCCTGCCTGCCTTCCCCCGGAAGTAACTTCGCTACCTTTGTGGATCCAACATGTCTTATACCCAAACCTGATCCATAAGAAGTGACTAATCAGGCTATTGCTTCTGTCTTCAAAGCTACGCTCCTACTTCACTCGAGCAGCAGATTCTCTAACAGTAACAGCGGATTCGTGCAGCGTATTCTTGCTAACAAACGAGAGCGCTTCCAAGCACAACGCTGCGAAAATCATTCGTTCTATCTTTCCTGAATTCGATGGGGGGTCGAAGTGAGATTGCCCAAGAGCTGGGGTCGTCTCTGTGCCTACCTAACAAAGGAGGACAAGTCGCCCCTCGTTTTGGGTGAGTATACTCGGGAGTCCAGATCAGACTATCTGCGACTGCCACGGGAGGGAGGTCCACCTTCTTGATTTCATCCCACCCCTAAGCCCGTCACTCACTAAAACCCAGGAATCGTCCCTCTTTAGGAGTCAGAAGTCCTCTCTCGCCAGTCTCGGTCAATTGAATCTGACTGAGCTTGCTTTGCCTATGCTTCAGCGTCCTTGCCTTTCCTATTCTTTTCTCTGATTATTGAACTGGTATCTGAAAGACAACAAAAGGAGGGTAGGAAGAATCTCCTAATTTAGGTCTCTTCCTCTTCTTTAATGGATGGGAACACATCGAATGAAAAGGATGTCGAATGAGTTGAAAGATGGCAAAAAACCGACTGCCTTGTGAGAAATTCAATCTGAACTTTATTGGCTCCATCACCGGAACCAGCAGCAGCTTCTCTAGTCCGATTCCGTTCCACAGGGATGCCAAGACAATGATGATGGCCCGTTCTTCTTCTCAGAGACTACTTGAACTGCCCGATTTACCGATGGCTCTTTAATGGCTGATTTGCCTGACCTTATTTCTTTATTCAGAGGAAACTAAAGGAGCCAGAGCCTTAGAAGAGAAGACTGGAAAGCCGGAGTCCGTGGTGAAAAGGCGGCAAGCACAGATGAGAGGGACATCACTTCTAATCAGTGTTAGAAGTGACGGAACTTTGAATCAGTGAAAGAATCGTCATTAACCAATCTTGTATCGGACGCACCATCCCTTGAAGTAAAGGGTTAGCGAGCGCAAAGATGCGGATTTGACCCCTTTCTTAGAAGTAGAAGCCAAGCGTGGGGGATAGGAGCTTTAGACACTCGACTAAAAGGAGAGGAGATGAGCCTGGCGAAACCCCATGCTTTGATAGTTTCATTAGAAACTGCCAGCACGCTCTCCTCCCTTTCCAGGGACTGCAGAGGGCAGTATCGTGGTGCTAGTTCCCCCAACTCCTCATTCTATCGATCGAGTGAGATGAATCGAAAGCAATACGCCATACGCACAGTGGTGGTCATTCGTAGTCGATATGTTAGTCGTTGTGTTATGACATGAAGGGGTCGTGGAAGAGTTGGGTTCGAATCCCAAAGCCCCTCTGTTTCGTACGTGACTCTTGAGGTCGTTCCGGGAGACCGAGGGAACCGAGTGAGCAAGAGTGATCTTCACCCTACCGTGACTGGTATCTTGTGGCTCCACTCCAACCGACGTCCTCTTGGGGACTTTTCGTTCCGGCCGTAGGGAGATGAGATCCTATTGAGGTCTACTTCCTCTTGCTTTATAGTGGAACTACTTTCTCAACTATAGCTATTGTCTCTTGTCGTACCGAAACTCTTCCGTTCGAATTGCCAGAGGAATAGACTTGTTTAATAAAAAGACTATAGAAAGAGCTGTGGATCTCGCATTCAAGCCACACAAGAAGAGTGCGAAATCCTTAACGTAAGCCCTTTTCTCTTCTAGAAGAAAACTGACGAAGCTTTATCAATAAAGCGAGTTCTTTCATCAATAAAGAAAGGCTTGGAGATTTGTTTCGTAGAAGCACCTTCTTCCTATCCATGTTTCTATCTTTACTCGCAGAGACGGCCCTCACCGGACGCTCTACTCCAACAACCATAACGGTAAGAAGCGACTCGACCCCTTCTGCACGAACGGGGGCTTCGTCCGCTCTGATAGTCCTACACCGCCAATATGGAATAGGGCAGTCTTCCTTTATTCCAATCTTTCTAAGTAAGGGCAAGTCGGGCAAGGCTTTCATGCTTCCGTTAGCCGGGTCGCTTCTACATTTATAGAATAAACGAATTGCTACGCTTAAATAAAGAGGAGTAAAGTAAGCTGCCCAATCGGCTACAGGTCATTAGATGTGGAAGTTCAGGGTGATAAGAAGCTGACGGTTGCAGAAGATGGACTTGCGGGTCTCGTGTGCCAGGAAGGAACCGAAAACAACAGGCTTTGCCACCAATGTCCTTCTCCAATTCTTTCACTGCCACCAGACGTCACGTCGTGGACCAGCCGGACTTGCAGGTGACTTCCACAGTCTACGGAAGATGCATAAGTTTCATAAACAGCGTAAAATTGGATGCAAAGTGGGATTCTCTGGACCAATTCCACGAGGCCTCACTTCCCCTTGTATTCTCTTATATTATATAGAGCATTCCGTCTTCAATCAAGCAGTCAGAGGAGCCCCAATGCCAAGCCAGAGTGTAACCCTTGGTCAGCCAGTCTACATAGGAAAAGAAGGCCAGTGAAGAGGCACGCCACCCATCAGTAGTTATCGCAAATGCGAGAGCTAGAGCGAGAGCAGAGAGCACAGGAAGAGGCGCACCAAGGGGTACAGCACATAAGGACTAGAGCGATGGCATATTTGTTTGCTAATCTCGTTCTCGCACTAACTATACAAGTAGGGGCCGAGATCTTACTTAATCTTAGGGGGTTACGTCTTTTTTTCTATTGGAGTTGAAGACCTCTTTCTAAACAAGAAAAGCCTCGGCCTTTACTTGATAGGGCTTGAAGTTTTTGGATCTTCAATAAAAGTCGTTCAACTAATGCTTTTTCTTGCTCAAGCTATTTTTAGCATTTTAGTTTGAGACCTAAGGATCCGGATTCGTTATTAGAAGTGGTTTTGAGGGAAGGAAGGCCAGAGAATCTAGAACCAAAGGACGGATTCTCGTGATGAGTTATTTGAAGGAATCTTTCGCTAAGAAGTGACCCTACCGAGAGAAGGGTTTAGTTTTCCGTTAAGGCTTGCTTCTTACCTTACGACTTCGCTCCAAAAAAAGAAGTGATTCTGCCTTACCAATGGGTACTAGCGTCTAAACGCCCTTGAACCATGGGACAACTAAAGGTATAAAGGTATTGGATGCACGATCAATCATCAACTCCTTTTAATAACCCCTATTGAAACCGTACTTCCCTTTGCTTCCTTCTATAGAGATTTCTTTCGAAAGAAGAAATTGAGAAAATCTAGGTAAAGAAGAATCATATAAAAAAACATTTTGTTCTATACTTTCAATCTTTCTTTCCACCAAGAACTGTGGACTGATCGGAGCAAGAAGCAAGTCTTACTCCCGAGGTGCCTTAGCTAGCTTTCTGACTCGATCAGCTCATATGCTTTTTTAGAGGAATTGGCATCTTTCCTACCCTAATCCTTGCTTTCCCAAACGTCAGCTAACCAATTACTATATATATTAACAAAACATGGATTCTAGCTTGAACCCCGGCTTCCTTCCCTAAAAGCTCTACATACACATGTAACCTGAATGCAGATATCCCCTTTTCAATTCAAGTAAGAAAAATGGGCATTCTAAAGCCCTAGGCCTATGGTGTCCGGAATGGAAGCCCCTTCTTCTATAGAATAAATCTTGCTTTTCTATTGTTATAGGGTGGGTAAGGTAAAAAGTGCCCTTCCTCGGGTGGTTTCTGATGTGTACGAGCCTTGAGTCTGCTCCAACCATCCCACCCATTTTCCAATCGCTCAAAATTTGCATTTTACCTTTCTTTTCGTCATGAATCGGATTTCCCCTCCGTCACGGACATTGAAAGAGTACAAGTTTTATTTTAATAAATTTGAAAATAGCGCCTTTTTGGCCTACCTTAATTGATCACTTGACTAACCAATAAAATAAAGCCATACTTCAAGGGCAGGAAGAGCCGCACTCGCACCTCCATTAGTCTTCGATCACTGAAAAGCTTTAATACTTTAAACGAGGCCTCAAAGCGGATAGCCTACAAGAGACAAAGGTTGCTTGCTTCCTTAACAAAGGAAAGGAAGAGCAGAAACCTTAGCTCCAACTAAAGTATAGAAATAGACTTCCTGACTTCTCTTTTGGTCTTTTGGGAAAGAAAAGGAAAGAGGGGCCTTCACTGCAGATGAACTTACAGCTGCTGATTACCAAGCGGTCAGGGGCCGGACTAGAGGAATGAACCGGGGGCGGCAAGAGAAGACTGAAAGAGATGCCCCCTCAGCCTCTCTTTGACTTAAAAGCTTTGAAAGAGAACAGAGGGGGACGGATCTATTAAAAAGCATAGAAAGGCGCAGAGAACATTCCAATACCGGCCTAAACAACGGGAATATCCAAGACTAAAAAAGCAAAGGAAGCCAGCAACCTGGATTGAGGTTATTGGGGAAGAGAAAGAGCAGACAATGACAGAAAAGAAAGAGGAAGGAACTTCTTCCATTAAGAATCAAGCAAGAGCCGTTGGCTTAATAAATGGGACATAGCATAGGGATTGGACTGAAAGGTGTAGGAATGGCCCCTGAAAAAGCTACGACTAAAGCATAGGGCGTAGGAAATGGTGCTCTACCTCCCCTTCTCTCCGAACCAACTGAAGGAAAGAACGAATAGCCCGAAAGGGGGATAGTAAATAGAAAGGCAAGGACGGGAATTGCTTCTAGACTTTGAACTGCAAGGTAGAGCTTTAAGCCTTCTCAAGCAAACTTACTCTAGAATAGAATCTCGAAGGGTTAGTTGCCTTGCTGGCAGGGCTATAGGGTTCTCAATGGTTTGCTTATAGCCTTATTCTATCCTGGTGGAATTAGTTAAAAAATCTCTATCACCGGGGATTGGCTATAAAGACTGGGCTAAGGGTATCGTTGCAAGATCCACCCAGAATAATGGTTAGCAGCCATTCGACGGAAGCGGCCATAGTGATCCGGGTCCCAGGGTTTCAATACAAAATCTTGCCAGCGCCGGTGGACTCTTTAGAGATGAGCCAGGTATGTGGCTGGGAGGATACTCGTATATGGTCGGAATTTTTTCATCCTTGAGGGCTGAATTATGGGCGGTTAAGGTGGGTTTAGAGTTGGCATGGGAGAAAGGCTTCCGGCGTGTGCTCTTGGAGGTAGATTCTCAAGTTGTTGTTTACCTGCTGAACAATGGTGGAGGCAAAATGGATTCGAATGTACCTTGGTGAAGGAAACAGCTGCTGGCTAGAGATTGGGTTGTTAAGTGGCAACATGTTTATCGTGAAGGCAATATGTGCGCGGACTGGATGGCAAACTTCGCTCTCAACCATGTTGTAGGACTCTCTTATTTTCCTGAGCCACCGAAAGGCATTTTCTCTCTTCTCTTGAATGACCCGGTAGGGGTATCTTTACCCAGGATGTGTATTAGTTAGTTTTGTTTTGGGCCTTAAGCCCCGCATAGTAAAAAAAAAGTAAGGAAGCAATGCGTATTTCTTTCCTAGTCTATAGTGGATCTGCGTAGCAGAGCCCAATCTTCTACCCACAAGCTCTGACCTTACTTGTTGTACTTGATTCACCTACGTAAATAGACCACTTTTGTAAGGGCTTTCTTTTCTATTCGGGAATAGTGAGATCGAAGAGAAAAACTATGCTGCTTGTTTAGTAACGAATCTGTTTCTTCATACAAATGCGTAAAAGATGTTAGCCGCACTTAAAAGCCGAGTACTCTACCGTTGAAGAGTAAGGCAAGGCGGCTATAGGGTTGGATGACTTGGATGCAGGGGACTCCGCCCGCCACCTCATGTTCCAAAGTGAAACGGTTGTTCTTCGATCGAAGCTCCCTCTTCTGACGATGGTTGGAGTTGACGTCAGTCAAAGTTACTTTTGAAGGCTCAATAATCAATTGGAAGACCTTCGCTCGATAAAGCCTATCGAAAAAGACGAAAAAGGAGGAGGATCGTCTGATTGTACCTGATCCTTTCTTATCTGCCTATTTGAAATCAATTTTATTGAAAGGGACCGGCTAACCACTCGCTCTCCCAGTCGAGCAAACCTTTCGCTTTCCTTTTACTTGCAGATACTTCCTTGCGAATAAGGATTGGATTTTAGAAAAAGAAAAAGAAATTCATAACTTCGATCGCTTTCTACTTTCGGGCTGCCTTCTCAGAGGAGAACAAGCTAGAACTTAATAAATATGGGCTCTCTCCTTCTATAGATTCTAATCAGTAGATCAGTTAAAGGTAGGCGAAAAGTCTGAAACTGAACTTCCCTTGCCTAGCGATTCAATAAGGGAAGGCAGGACTGCTAACTGGCTAACTAAGGGCTCTCTGGTATCCACAATCCCGAAAGCCAAGATGCTAAGCAAAAGCATACCCTAAAACAAATCAGGTCCACTTCCACCCGGCGGAGAAAGGAAAGACAGCAGTTGGATGCTTGCCCTTTTTCATGTACAGGTTCTGAAACAATGAAGCGCTCTCTTCCTTAAACACCGTACTGCAACAATAAAGGGAAAGCTATTCAAGGAAATAGAGGCTCAAACTCCATCACCAGTAGAGTGGAAAAAGCGCTGTCCATTTGAGTAGAAAGGCCAGCTTAGATCGAAGTGGGCTAAGAGAAGGGGACTCCTCTTGATAGAGGAAATGAAAACTGGCTCGACCGTCTACAGTATGAGGGATTAGCCCTTGCCTCAGACAGAAGAACAGCGGATTGAACAGGACAACCGAGCCTGACATAGATATTGATTTGAACAAAGGAACTTAAACCGGTACCAGAAACCAAACAAGAGATGGAATTCCAGATTGAACAGATGACCGACCTGCAATAAGACGAAAATCTAATTCCTAATTCCATTCTCTAAGACGAACTAAAGGGATGTCTCTAAGCAGCCAAGGCCAAGAGCAAGCAGGAGGAGTAGTCCTATCTGCCTAGAAGGATTCGATAAAGAGAATGTGAGTGGGCAGGAGATTCATAGACACAGAAAGAGAAGACCAAAAGGAGCAGAAGGCACTCAGTTGTTTATGTGAAATCAAGGAGCAACAGGTTCCACTTTTACACTTTCCCGAAGAGAGCTCGAAGCAATAAGATGAAAGATGGGATGAGATGCTAGCCTTAGCGCAGAAGATCAATGAAAAAAGACTAGCTAGCGTGAGCGGGAGGAGTATACGACAACCAAGACTTATCCAATTTAATTGCCAATTGCAGCAGACTTGGACTGAGCAATTGAAGTGAAGACCTCAGGTCTAAGGGGCCCAATCATTGCATTTGAAAGCAGCGCTAGAAAGCCTATAAGAGCTGTAAACTCGTGATATAGGCACATAAACGTAAAGAAGGGCTGAACCCCTTACTCATGGAACTGCTAGCAGCTGGAGGGAAGCCAGGCAAGGCGGGAAGAGGAAGCGAGAAAGAAGATGAATTGGTAGCGAGTTCTATCACTCGCATGAGGAAGGTCCCTGCACCCGAAAGAGAAACTGCACCTGAAGGAAGGAGACAAGGAATAGAGAGAGAGCCCATTCGGCAATGCACATTGTTTCGGCCCTGCGTATGAATACACGGATTTTTCCAATTCCTATTAGTCCGCGTCTTAGATTGATATAGCTAGATACTCGCAGCCCTTCCGGCGGACCAAGGAGTACCCACAGCTGTCACGCTTCTCTGCTTGGCCTATGTTGAATAGGACTAGCAGAAATGGAAGTCCGACCAATCCATATAATGAATACGAGATGGGGAGTTTTCGAAGATAGGGAAGTGCCCGCTTCCCGCTAGAAAGAAAGCCAGGGAAGCTATCAATGACCTGCGTGCCCCCGGATAGGGGAGTCCTTTCTTTAGGCATTAAAGGCAGCTAAGCAGGAGTATATGTAGTAGCTTTTTGGCCTCTTTCCCTGGGCTTACTAAGGTCAGGACATACCAATCGTTTGAGTCAGTAGCGAGAGGCCCCTTGCAAGTAAATGAATCCACCCAACCCTTCTACTACTCTGCCTTCCATATCTGCTTTCGAAGTCCCTTTTAAGATCCTCTAAAGAAGTGAATGACTAAAAGGATCAGGACGGAACGTAAGCACTGACAGCAAGCGGGCTGGAGGGCAAGGGCTTGTTGGCTTCACAGATTAACATATTCGCAAAGAAAGATAATATGCTCTCTACCTCCTATAAGGACTTATGAGTTGATGATCTTGCTCCCCCCTCAGAATGGTTACTGGACAAGGGCGGGAGCGCCATAACGTTAACTGCTTCAAAACAGGAGGTGCCGTTCTTTACTCGACCCTAGGGGTGAACTCTCTTTTCTAATTGCTGGTTTGGGAGTGAAATTTTTCAAAAAAGCCAATTCCTTGAAAGGCTCTCACCCTATTCTGACTTAACCGAAAAACTAAGGCTGAACTCTTGCAAAGACGGCTCACACTGGCAAAGACTAGAGAGTGATTACGCCAATGATGAAAGAGAAAGTTATCGCCATTACTCTTCAGCCAAGGAATGCTACTCCTGAGGGCGTGGAAGCCCGAGAGAGTGAAGTCACTTCAACAGTTGAGCCAACAGGTAAAGGAATTACCCCTTCCTTTCTCGAGAACATGGCAGTTCGAGAAAATCATTCTATCTTGTTGTTTTCAGGGGGAGCTATTGAAGTCACTGAGAGTCGAGAAGATACCTCTAGTCATTCTCTACCAACTCCTTTCACAGCTGGGAATTCCATATCTTTCTTTATTGGCCTATTAGAGCAGGTTATGGCATTCCTGTCTGTAAATGCATGCTTCTTTGATCGGCCCGTTCTGCCATAAGTACCTCTCCTTCGGCTAGGCCTTTATTCGACGGCTTGGGAAAAGAACTTCACCGCTCATGGTCTTCCTACTGCTTCGGGTTTACCACTATAAGGGCTAGCCGGCTCTCTTTCCTTTTATTACTTAAACTGCTTACTGAAAGTATAGATTGAAGCCCCTTGACTAGTAAGGGACTACGAGCAACTCGCACTAGCCATAACAGCAACAGAAGTGTGATTCCTCATCCGCTTCCTAGCCGGAAAATAAGGACTTTCTTCAAGCCAGGAAGAGCAAGAGTACCGCCCGATAAGAACGGAAAGAGCAAGAAGGATTGAAATCATGAACTCCTTTCCCTTTATTATTATTAGTAGGAAAGCTTGACTGAACTAACGCTTTCTATACTATATAAGAGTTGCACCAGAAAGATCTCTTTTTTCAAAGGAACCCTCCCCTTATCCTATCAGTCCATTGGCTAGAGCAATATATTCTAGATTGAAATAAGAAAAAAATTGGGTTTAAATCCTTCGCGTATTAGGAACCAGCCCGGTGTTTAGCTATGTATAGGACTTTTCTTGGGATGACTGATTGACTGTAATGGGAATGAGTAGCCCCTTACCCTAAACAAGCGAGCACAATAGAGCTTACAGTTGTCGTCTATCTTCGCTCGATCACCGAACCGTCAGTCTTAACAGACTGCCTTGAATCAGTCAGCAATTTGTCCAGAAATCTGTAGTGGAATAGTCTCACCAGCCCGTAGAATAGTCCAGTAGTGGGTGAGTAGAGTCTGTGCTTTGGTGGGCACCGGACAGCACAGCAAGAAGCTTCTCGGCCGCCCTATCGAACACGAGATGAGAGTATACAGTACGCGTAACTAACAGGTATCGGCAATAGTTAAATGAGCGAGGTCAGGCTCAACCAACGACACCTGGTCTGGATCAGAGCAGCAGTGTTGACCTTCTTACTTCCCTTCTTTTTGAACCTATGTCCTTTTTCTTGCTATCCTCGAAAAGCTTCTCCCCCTTTTCCTTCCCAACCTCCTACTTTCCGGAGCAGAACAATTTCCTGCTATCCTATCAACCGATAAGTCAGCAATAGTCGGAGCTTTGGGCACCGGGCACACAGCAAGAAGTAGCTCCGTCAACACAGCTCTAGGCGCACGCAATCCGCTCAGGAAGAGCACAACTCTAACTAGCGAAGCGATCAGCTCAATTGAAAGAGAGGGCGCGGTGGGCATAAAATGATTCGATTTCATTTCTTGCCTGTTGCACTCCGTGATAACAAATTTCATTTGGATTCGGCTATCGATGTTGATTTATATAAGTCTATTTATAAGGATTTCATAATGAATGGACCCTTAATGCAAAGTTATCAAATGCTGGAACAGGTATGGTCAATATATCCAGTCCATTTCTTATTATGATACTTTCTGTTTTGCCGAGCCTTGCTTTGGTCTCTGCTTTTATGGTTGTACATGCTCGAAAATGCCCGTTTCGTTATTAGAGTTTGTACTTTACTTTAGAGAAGTCCTCCTCGCCGGAAATAAAAACATAGGAGAAAGGGTATTCCAATCGGCGAGCATCTGTACAGCTAAGCACCGAGCGAAGATTCAGGGGGAGAAGTTCCTTTCTGACGGAGAAGTTTCCTTCTTACCCATATGCTTCACACATGAAGTCTGTCTTCTCCCTTACGTGATAGGGCTCTAAAGCCAAGTGCTTGCTTCAGTTACTGCCCAACGAGTTCGGAAATAGAGCTTTTTGCCCCACAAGGGCAAGTCCAGTGGCAATGAGGAAAGGAAGGACAGCCACGGAAGCTGGTCAGCCTAAGCCCTTTAGCATTAGAAGGAGAAAAAGCCCAGTTCCAGTATTAGAGTAAGCAGGGCATGTCATGGGTTGTAAGGAAGAGGTAACACGTGTACATGAAAACAAGCGGGAGCAGAGCGTAGGAATGGAGCAAGGAGGATAGTAGTCGAAACAAGCACAGAGAGAGCAAAACGAGTTAGGGTTGGTTTGGCCAGTAGAAGCACGGGGAACATATGCACCAGCACGGCATCTAGGTGAGCAGCATATTGGAAGCTGCATCTTTGACGGTTTAAATAACTATCCCAGAAATCCGAAGTAGCGCATGTGAACTGAGAGTCCATACCTTCGTTCTATCACCGCGGGGTGCCGGACCTGCCTTCCCGGAAAGCACTCGCATAGAGATTCTAGGCACTTATCGTGGAGTTAGGCTCGGGAGTGATTGAAGTGTGTTTGTGAACAGTCAGTGGGCGTACTCACAAGTAAGTAGGCTTTGTTCATTTCATGATCATATATGGGCATATGATTAAAAGATTATTTCCACTCGCGAGAAAGTATTACCATTTCTAAAAATAGCTCAGTAAATTAAATAAACGGTCGAGCCAGCTCTCGCTTCCTAACAAAAAAGAAAGCTAGTTAGGGGAGAGGGCTGACGTCAACTAAGGAACCGGACACGGACAAGGATTTGGGGCTTTCACGGGTTCCAAACCTTTCTCTAATAGAAAAGGTCAGCTTTGAAGCCGGCTGCTCTGCTATACTATACTAGTTGTAGGGCGCTAGCGCTTGACTAATAGAATAGAAAGTCAAGGGGACTCTATCATGATCTAAAGAATCTACAACCCTCTTTACTGAGCGAGACTCTATCATGATCTAAAGAATCCGCCAAAGGGGCTTCTTCTAACTAGGAGAGTCAGCAAGCTACCGGAAGCGAAGCTTCTGGCTCCCCCTTTTCATTTCCAATTCCTTTTTTTCGTTCTACTTAGGTGGAGCAATCCGAACTCTCGACAGAATATAAAAGAGGACCACAGGCCTGTGTAGACACCTCAACGAACTCATGTGGACACTCCTCAGCCCGAGGACAATCTCTCAAATACACATTAAGATGTTGACCCGTTTTTCTTTTCCTTGCTGATTCCTCTCAATGAAATTTGCCATGTTGCACTAAGTTACTTACGGATGTATGCATGCGGTCCGGGAACACTTTGGGGTGAACACCCATCCGAACAAGTAGGGTCAATAGTTCAGCATTTAGGCCGTAACATTTAGCAACAAAAAAAGATTTCACCCAAGAAGTGCTCTCCGAACCAAGCTAGATAGTCTCCTATCACTAGGCTCACCAACCAACCTGGACTTTTCTTCTTATTATTCCTACCGGATAGGATATCAAAACCATAAGGATTGTTTCCAGCCATGAGTTCCCCTATGACATAAGCGCTCTTGGGTGGGCTGGGCCATTCCATCAAATCTTTGAGAAGGGGCCCAATCTCGTATTTGATGGTCGGCGTGGCGATAGGCTTCGCTTCTACGACTGCCTTCCCAGCCGTTGCAAACACTGAGCGAGAACGGTAAGGGGCGCACAAACAATGTCGTTGCGCGGGGATGCGATTCGCCGAGCTGGGGCAAACAAAGCCGTCCGGCCCTACCGGATTAGGAAAGCGAGGGCCTTTCCTTCGAAAGGAGACCGGGGAAAGAAAGAGCTATGCTATTGACCGACCCTTTTTCTCATTTTGTTTGAAGCGGGCCAAATAGAGAATGAAATGCAGAAATAGGGGAAGGGTTCCAAACCCTTTTTTGGTTTAAGGGCTGCTCGCCCTACCGAAGTACCAAATGCTTTCGGGGCTTACACCTCCCCATTACACGACCTAAAAAAGGCTTTCAGTAGCGCCCTTAGAATCTAATTTTTTTGAAGGGCCAGTAGTTGTAGCTGTGGGTAGGGCTTTCGTTCTTATCGCTCCGGGTTCCGATCTATATGACCTCCGGGCGGTACAAAGTACACCTCTTCCGTAGAAGTAGGTAGTAACCTTTAAGAGTCTGTTCAAGGGGGGAGCCCTCTTATCTATCAATGGAAAGATCTCCATGTGTGGCGTGATAAGGAATCCTAGAAAAGATCGATTGAGACCTGCCCACTATTACTACGAAAAAAGCCCAGCCCCCTTTCCTTCGCTACTAGGAGAGTAAGCTACTTCTATTAGCGCCGGACCTTGAGTCGAATTGATCGTGTCATGTGCAACGTCCATCAATGATGGTTCATTAATGTCCATTGATTTAGACTCCTTCCCCCTTCTCAACTACGAAAAAGATCGAGAGGGGCCCGAAAGCCCCCAAACCAAGAACGGAAGCCTTTCGATTCACTCCCCATTCTATCTGAAATAAATAAAGCTCGCCCTCGAGCCCTGGGCCGGTCGGCCGGGTCTTTCCCTGTTGTTCTGTTCCCGCCACGAGAAAGACGCACGGAAGAGGTATGCCCAGCGCGCGGAGGATCCGTTGAGAGTTTGTCTCGGTAGGGAACTGTACGACCTTTTCCCCTATTGTATTGAATCAATAAAAAAAAAGAGGTCAGTGCTACGGCCCCCTATTGTTTGATCCAATATTGACCGGCCCCGACTTCCATAGGCCCTTGGTTTGACCTCCCGTAGTGGTCCTTGCTTTTAAGAAAGCGGAGCGGGGCCAATTTCTCGTACTTGCTCAGTGTGCCCCCTTTCGTCGAGTGCCCCGCCCGGTTCACTGGGCTGTTGGCCTACCAAGCATTTGCCCGCTGCTCCTGCCGCCCGCTTGGCGGGCGGAGCGCTCGTTATCCTTACTTTTCTCTCTGCCGGGGCCCCTCCCATTGCTCTAGCCATAAGCTATGGCAGCTCCAGCTCGCAACCACAGGGGCCGCCCTGCGAGGCCAGAGTGGGCTCAGCGGTCAGCCTCCATTCGAATTATGTTAGGGGGTCTTTCGCTTTTGCCAGATCTAGAGAGATACTACAAGTCCTCCGTCCCAGATTCCATCGCCGCGGCCATCTGGTTCACCGGTACTACCAAAAAGTCTCATGCTTACGTTACTGTTACTGATGGTTTTATTATCTTAGACCACGAAGACCCCAGTCGTGCTTCTGGTTTCCATTCCCATCATCATATTGATGATCAATCTCCTCGTGCTCTGCCATAAGAACTTGGAGTCCGTATCATGGTGAAGATAAGGTAACGCTGTGATTCTTGCTCAAAAAATAGACCGAACGCGTTCGAGTTATTGGCTCGTCCGACCCGGCAGCATTCATGAGTCGCTCGTTCAACTGTCCCTCGGAGACACGGTCGAGAAGTACCATGCACGGTTGCCCCCCGTCCTTTCTTTCTCTCGGTCCCACCCAGCAAGATACGGCCCCGCCAAAAAACGTGAGCGCCCCTGCGCGAGCCTTATTTTATTAGTTTAGTAAAGTAAAGCTTTGGCTCCCTAAAGACTAAAGAAATGGATAAAAAAGGGGGGGACTTCTGCAACGGGCTATGCCACCCAAACCAACTGAGGGAAGTCGCATCCGCCCCATCGCAAGCACCTACAATGTCATGATCACATTGGTTTACCCCTTTTTCTTTGGTAGTTTAACGGACGGTCGCCCCTCCAACAAGAAAAGGTATAAATATGGAAACTTCTCTGCCATTTGGATCGGAGAATTTATGGAGGAAATCCGGTTTTAAATTCCCAGAAACCGCACGATTATATAGCCAAAGGGAATACGCCGCGCCTAAAATCATCCCAAGCGCTGCTAATGTGGCTACTAAGCTATTTCTTTGGAAAGCTCCTACTAAGATGAGAAATTCCCCGATAAAGCTGCTAGTACCAGGTGAACTCATATTGGCCAAAGTGGAAGAGAAGAAAATGGTAGGGAGATTCGGCATGGTGCTCACTGAACCTCCGTAATATCTAACAAGTCGAGTCTTATGTCGGTCATATAGAACACCAACACATAGAAAAAGGGCTGAGGGAACCAGTCCATGACTTGACATCGGTGGAATGCTACCTCCAATTCCCTGTATGTTCGATAGAGCCAAAGATCCCCCCCCACTGATCGGAGTACGCCGATTACCCCCCGAACCGTACAAGATAGTTACCACCTATCATACGGCTTTCTAACTTCACTTCTTTTTCTGGTCGTTCCGCTCTGTCGATCGATGGTAGTATAAGAGATCTGTAACCCCCCGAAATTATTTACATAATGGTTCCTGCTTTCTACCCATAGTTAGCAGGTATCTCCCCCGGTCATACTTTAGTATCACATCGTAGACCCCCACCCCGACTCTATCTTCCTTATCAGTGAACTGGAACATAGTGCATAGGTACTCTTCGATGCAGCGGGGACGAGACGACGTGACATACTACGATGACGTACAGAAGTGCTGCCCTTCGGCTCGGCAATATGGAACCTCTCAACAGCTCCCGTTCCGATCCTATATATTCTAGTCGAGTTACTACGTTCCTTTATGGATCGGGATAGGTAGGCCCAAGCCTTTCCCCTCCATAAGACCCTCCCTAGAGAAAGAGAAAGAAGAGAAGAAAGGATGAATTTCTTTCTTTCATGTGAACGGCCCTATCTTGTATCGAAAGGTTTTTCGTGCTATACACCACGTTGAGAAAGACCAACCTCCTATATACCGTACTCTTTTTGTACCTCGAAAGGGAGGTCCTCCTTATGATGCTACGGACGGCTGTCCGAAGTGCAAGGGGTAAACTCGGACTCGGATAGGATAGGATTGTGCGTGCCGGGCCCTTCGGGTGTCATATTTTGGCCGAGTTTACTGTACCTCCGGCCCCCATGTTAGGCGGCCATAATATTTTGTTACGTTCTACCGCTGTTACGCCAGAAAGAAAAGGTTCCACACGAGCTCCCGTTCTGCGGCGTGGTGGCAGGACCGCTAGGGGATTGGCTCCGGGTGTAGATAGGGTTCAATCTGCAGGGGTCATGCAAATACATAGGCCCCTTCCCTTCTCTTTTGGATGAATGGGGTGGTTTAGAAGGCGCTTTCCGATCTACGGTCCCTCGGAGCGAAGGGTTAGGCAGGTAGTATGGGCCCTCTGACTTCCAGCTATGTGCTGTGCGGCTCCCGCGAAGCGAATGAAGGGAAGCTCGAAGAGCTTACGGGTGAGCTTACGCTTACTCTCAGCCTCTTTGATTGGTAGGCGGGCGGGCTAAGCCCCCTACTTAAGATTCAATTCATAAGGCTAATTTTATGTTGTCGTGACGCTTTGGTTAGGCCGACTACTATAGGCTACTTCTAGCTTCTATAGTGGCCCTTCTACTTTGATGTAGTTTTAGTTTGTATTGGTACTGAATGAACACATATCAAACAAAGGCGAGCAGTATAAGCCCTTCTCCGGCCTGGGAAAAGCAGTGAACTCTAGAAGCTAGGGCTTTGTTCGCCTTTGGACACGAACACTATTCCGTTCTCAACGGAAACCCGCCTTAGAGATTGAACGTCGACTTATCTTATTGCCGTTCAATCTAAGACAGCGCTGATAGCTTGTAGTGAACAGCCCCCTTATGAAACCAACCGAAAGCGGCCTTTGGTACTTAAGTAGTTAAGGTTTGGAACCCTTGCAACTATGATAGAAAGCCGTTTGCTTGTTGCCAAACCCTTCGCCTTTTTTTTGAATCAAAGTAGGTCGCGACTGTTGTATTTTAGTCGGTCGGGGGAACGCTTCTACGACAGCTCCGCTTCCTCGTCTTGCTTCTGGCCAAGCTTCTACTTTGCTTGCTTCTCTCGCGCTTGCTTGCGCGAAGGCTTAGAGTCCTTTTCGCTAGGTCCAAAAGCTTCCGTCAAAGCAAAAGATCTGATCCAACAGAAATCCCGCATATTGAGCGCAGCTGATATGCGGCTACGGCTAGGCGATCATATCATGCCATAAAAAACTTTTATATGTATAGAGAGATCCCCTAGATATATAGATAGAATAGATGTTCATGGATAGACAGACATTCCATTGATTCTTAGTTTTTGGGCTGAAAAAGCTCGTCGATCCAAATGAATCATTCTTCCGGTCTCTCTTCGCTCCCCGCCCCGAAACTGACCAACAGCACAGCGCCCATTCGCTTCGCGCGCGGGAAGGCAACGAAGTTCAGTTCATGAGACCGCAGCGGAGTGGAGCAGACGCGACACGAAGTTCCTTACCTTAGCTGGATCTCGCTGGTGCCACCTAAACGGTAGGTAGGCGGCGGATGTGTGACGTTTGGAGTTGTCGTTCGTGCACCTGTCCCCAATGGAAGAATGAGTGATCCGTTCCCCTGCAGATCATGGCCTTCCCACTCGGTCCCCGATGGCCAGCGGGGGATTCGGTATAGCAGCTCACGTTCGTTTGCGCTGCGCGTTCCCGCTGGACTGGACACATGTTAGCTGTAGGAAGTATGGTTCCGAAAGTGACTTCGGTTCGCCAGTTCAGGCTCAACTCCTCGCTTTACGTTAGCGGACCTACAGGTCGGGCCGGGGCTCTGCGCTCTTTCTTTCTGTGTGGGACGATGCCGGGGAGAGAAGGGAATGCGTCGAGGCGGCGAACAAGACAACTCCATTTTGGCTTTTCCCTCCATGAGATGAGCCCAGTGCATTGCATTGGACCGATGGATAAGAGAACTGAGCTGGCCCAAAAAGCGCTTGGGCGCTCTACGTAGGATGTAGACTCCATCAGATACATATCGATTTCTTTCTGATGGATCAAGAATAGATAGTTGTCTCATCAATAGATATAAATAGGAGATTTCCCCTTCTTCTTGATAGATTTCCTCTCTATATCTTTCGATCTATCAGAACAGATCAGGCTCTCTATCAATCGATTTGAAAAAAGCACGTTCATCTCGCTTTTCGTTCATTTCCGCCACGCCAACATAGCCGCCATAAAAGAAGCAGGCGAAGCAGCTAGAAGCGCTCGCTTCACGCCCTTGAATTCTTATTCCCTAATTGAAGAAAGTTGGAAAGCCAACAGAAAGATTCGATTCTGACTTCGTAGAGCCGGTGCTGCTGTTGCCTGCGCGTAGGGCCGTCCCCCACTCCCGTCCCGGGGCGCTAAGGAGCTTTTGTTTTTGGAACAGACGGCAGTGTTTTGCTGACGCCTCGAATCAAGCTTTTGTTGCGACATGCTATGTTTTCTCCCCCATTGCTAGTAGGTTGATGGGTCGCACGCCCGGCACACATGTTTTGGCCTTGTGTGTCCATAACTCAAAATAGGTGACCTAACGGCCGCCGCCCGACTAAACATACCAATAGTCACCAGATTCATATGAGCTACTGGGGAGTAAGCAATGATCTTCTTAAGATCGATCTGTCTTAAAGTGGTCGAGGAAGTATATATTATAGCAATCGCGCTTGGAGTATAAATGAAAGGAGTGGAACAAAGTGTCGCTTCGGGAAACATGGGTATTGAAAATCTTAAAAACCCGTAGGTTCCCAATTTTAAAGGAATTCCTGCCAAGATGACGGATCCTGCCGTAGGTGCCTCTACATGAGCTTCGGGTGACCAAATATGAACTGGTACCATAGGCACCTTGACGGCGAAAGAGGCGAAAGAAGCAATCCATAGAAAGATTTGGCGCCGCTCACTAAATTCTGTGGTTAATGATATTTGTAAATCGGTGGTTCCTGTTTGGAGAAGAATCAACAGAATAGCTAATAGCATAAAAACAGATCCAAGTAAAGTATAAAGGAAAAACTGATATGCTGCCTTGATCTTTCTTTGTCTCGAACCCCATACCCCTATAATAATGGTAGAGTAAGGGGTGGCCCCAAAGCGGAATTGACCGGTGGTGGTTGGTCGAAGCTCCAGTAGGTAGCCACTCCCTTCTCAGGGAACCGTACGTGAGACTTCCGCATCATACGGCTCCGTCCCGAGCTTCCGTCGTCGGCCTTGTCATTAGACCACTATCTATGCATGTATTTTCAGCCTGGACTTTCGAATCCTTTGCTTCTCGGGTGGTGGCGAACAATGCT